GTGTAGTGATTGTGGACTCGTACAAGGATATTGAGTAGACGGTTGATGTATCAGACTCGACCCTATCTTTCGTAGCATGCATTCCCATCCGTGTCGCAACTGATTCGGTAAGCTACGTGTCCGGTCCACGGAGAACTGCCTTCGGTCCCCCAAACTGACTTACTCGTGGCAACCTTCCGGCCGCCCAACGACCTATAACGCTAGTCACTACTCCCACTGGGGCTAGGAAGTAAGCCCCACAACCCAAAGCGGCGAAGAACAAATAGAATTTGCTACAAAAGCCGGCTAACGGGGGTATTCCTGCGTATGAGAACATAGTAATGGAGAAGGTAATAGCCGAAATAGGATTCGTTTTGGCTAGAGCGCCCAAATCCGCTATATATTTGACACGGCTTTGCCGTAATGCTGAAACTATGGCGAATGCATCTATCGTCATTGATGCATAAATAAAGATACCAATTAGTAGTGATTGAATTCCTTCTATGGTTCCACATGAGAAACCAGTACGAATATAACCTACATGTCCAATTGAACTATGAGCTAGAAGTCTTTTGACTTTCGTTTGGGCCATGGCGGCCAGCGCTCCTAAGATCATAGAAGCAATGCTGCAGAAAAAGAAGATTTGTTGCAATGTAGCTCCATAAGAACCATAAATAGAAAGACGTGAAATATTAGCAGAAATAGAGATTTTAGGCGCAATAGAAAGGAATGCTGTAACCGGGGTGGGTGAACCCTCATAGATATCAGGTGCCCACATATATAGAGTCAAAAGAGATATGGAATCCGAAGGGGAGGGGGGTTTTCTTCGGGGCTCGAGAGATGGAATAGATAGGGCCCCACAAGTTTTGAATTCGCCGCTGGTCTATCGAGAGGGAACGAGGAATTCTCAACGAAAAAAGTGCTCTCTGAACCGAACGTGAAAGTCGTTTTCCATCAGACGGCTGTTCCCGTAACTCTACTCTCGACTTGGATTATATATCCAATAAGGTCCGCTCTCGGCCATTCCACACGCTGCCTAGCAGAGGCGTGGTTATCTGAAGTGGATTCTCTCTTTTGTAGTAGATGCCGAACCTGCTGCCCCATTGACTAAGAGGGGGGCGGGCGCAGCAGCTACATGGACCCCTTCCTTTCTGTTGTTGCCAGCGCTTTCCCGGGCCGAGCCATAATTCTTTATTAGAAAGGGCAGGCAAAGCCCGAAGGCTGCTATCCCAATAGGCCAGCGGGCGGAACGAGGAGAGGGCCCGACAATCATACCACCCCGCGGTCGAAAAAGCGTGTTCCCTTCAGATAAGACGCACCGTAGGCCATCCTCGGCCTTCTTCGTTTTCGATGAAAAAGAAAGAAAATCTCGATCTCCGAAAGCCTTTTCCTTCCCCCGCCGCATCTCCCTCCCTTCGTCGAGCCTTTCCTTTAATGGTTGGGGGAAGCATTCCCTTATCTGAACTTGGCGGGCATTCTTTCCAGCCTGACTCAAATAGGAGGTGGGTTTGTTTGGTTTGAACATAGGCTCAAACATTATTTGAAGGGTCCTAGCTACGCCATGCGTTCAATAAAAAATCTGGAAAGGAAAGCAGCAGGGATGACAAAAAGAGAGCGCTTTCCTGCACTGAAAAAAAAGGACCTAAGAGAAGAGCGTCTTCTCTTAGCTTTCTTCCTCCCGCGCCCGCCGCCGTCCGGCCCGCGTTAGAGGGGAAGAAAAATGGAGAGAGAAAGAGCAGATGGATTCTATCCCCTATATCGAACACTCATTCCTATCTATTGATAGAAAGATCTTCGTCAAATACCGGACTTTTCCTTTTTTTGTTTTTTTTAGAATTCCTCATATCCAAGGCAGCTTATCACAAGCACCCCACCCCATACGACTTGTTGGGGGGCCGTTCGCCTTTTGAATCAAACAAAGTAAGTAGTAGGGGCTTCATAGCAACTTTCATTCTAAAGGAAAGCGAAGAACCCACTTTTAGTCAATAAGAGCCCTACTTCCCTCGAAAAACCTCATCACTGAAATGAAAGCGCAAACCCATTTCTTAGTCACCGGGCTGAGCGCACCTTTGGTACTTCAGTAGGGCGAGCTCTTTGATAGTGACTTCTTTCGGGGCGACGAAAGGCTACTTCAATCTAGAAAACAGCCGGAAACTCGAGAGGGTCGCCTTTGGGAGCGTTCGCCGGTAACCATCACGACAACATAAAAAGGAAGGAGTGAGGCTGACTGAATCCAATCCATAAACCCGGAAACGAAACTAAGTTCGTTCCCTTTCGTCAAGTAGGTAAAGTAGGCATACGAACCACTTTAGCTTTGCCTTAGACTCTATTGGAACAAAGCAAAGAAGGAGGCGGAATGGAGAAAGGAAAGGGACAAGGGCGGTCTTGCTTGGCGCGAAGGCTGCTGGTTCGGGGGTAGAGTACAGTACTAAAGGTCCTCGGACTTCCAGGCGGTTTTTCTTTTGGGCAGCTGTTCACCGTTGGATCTCGCCAATACAGCCCCCTATAGTTTTCGTTACCG